ATGCTATGATTCTTACATATGATTTATTAATTTATTCAGAAGGAATTCGTCGAGATTGTACACTTTTTTCCTATTTATCTTATTCTAAAAAAAAAATATGTATATAAATAACACAAATAAATAAATAACACAAATAAATAAAGTGCAGCCGGTTGGGTCCAACCTATTCTTGAAATATACAACTCGCACACACTCCCTTTCCAAAAAAAATCAATACACCAAGCACTACACTTAGATTTATTAGATTTGTTGCTAAAATATCGGTATTAAACCCGAAACTCCCGGCGGATGGCCAGTGGCCTAAGGAAACGAAAGAATCGGTTACATTTTTCATATGCTCTCCTCTTATAGATAGGACTAACAAAGAACAGAGTTCTTTTTGTATCACTTGACTTGCCCTTTTTTGATCGATTTCTTTTTCTTAATTTTTTTCTTTGTTTTTAGTTTCCGATAAGATACTTATTAAGTTGGGTCCTAGGTCTTGTAGAAATTGCAAAATATTTCCCCTGTTCAAACACTTCCTAAAAAGAAAGTAAAAATTCCAGCGTACTAACCGAAGGACGGGAAGGAATAAAGCGAGCAAATCCACTAATTCGTCATCCTCAAATCAGTCTTTCCCGGGGTATTGTTCCAACAAATACATAATTGTAGGAGTAAAGTAGTGATATAATTCACAGAAGCAAACCGAAACAAATTAATAAAATAAGAAAAAGTGTGTAATGCACTTTTTTACATTTTCGTTCTAGGATGAAATTAAACAAAAGGATTTGCAAATAAAAGTGCTAATGCCACAACGAGCCCATAAATGGTTAAAGCTTCCATAAAAGCTAGACTAAGCAATAAGGTGCCTCTTATTTTTCCTTCTGCTTCTGGTTGTCTCGCAATACCTTCTACGGCTTGGCCTGCAGCAGTACCTTGACCAACTCCAGGTCCAATAGAAGCAAGCCCTACGGCCAATCCAGCAGCAATAACGGAAGCGGCAGAAATCAGTGGATTCATGATGATAGGTTCCTCGCACCAAAAAAAAATGGTTAATGATACAATCAACCAAGGAATTCTTACTTATTTGATCACTAAAAAATATCGAATCGAAGTAACTAAAACTTCGAAAAAAAAAATATATAGATAGGGATAAACCCTATATAACTAATATATATCTACTATCACATATACATTTGTTTCTTTCATAACGGAAACCACCCGCATTTTTTATTGAATCAGATTCTAGAATAATTCGTCGAAAAATATACAGGAACTGTAGCTGGACTTATAGACATTACATATAGACATATATCTAGTGTGATCTCCCTAACCCATCCTTCGTAATATCGTCTATCTTTCCTCTTAGAACTCTAGTCATATATACATATGGATTTCTTATTTCTATCTATATATGTATATGTTACCGAACCAAGTATATTTTCTTGAACCATGCATTGCCATTGCCTCAGTCGGGGTAAGCTTAAAAAAAGAAGACTCTTTTGAAAACTAATCAATGATGACCCTCCATGGATTCCCCTATATAAGCCGCGGCTAAAGTTGCAAAAATGAGAGCTTGAATACCGCTTGTAAATAATCCAAGAAACATGACAGGGATAGGAACTACTGAAGGTACTAAAGAAACAAGAACAACAACTACTAATTCATCCGCCAATATATTTCCGAAAAGTCGAAAACTCAGAGATAAAGGTTTTGTGAAATCTTCTAGGATGTTAATTGGTAAAAGGATTGGAGTTGGTTGAATGTATTTTCCAAAATAAGCCAATCCTTTTTTGGTAAGACCCGCATAAAAATATGCCACGGACGTGAGTAAAGCTAAAGCAACAGTAGTATTTATATCATTCGTGGGGGCAGCCAACTCTCCATGAGGTAACTGTATGATTTTCCAAGGTAAAAGAGCTCCAGACCAATTAGAAACAAAAATAAATAAGAACATGGTTCCAATAAAGGGAACCCAAGGCCCATATTCTTCTCCAATCTGAGTTTTACTCAAGTCTCGAATAAATTCAAGAACATATTCAAAGAAATTCTGCCCGTCGGTAGGAATAGTTTGTGGATTCCGAACAGTTATGATAACTGACCCTAATAAGATAGCAATTACTACCCAAGAAGTAATAAGTACTTGAGCATGAATTTGTAAACTTCCTATTTGCCAATATAAATGTTGGCCTACTTCTACACCTGATATATCGTAGAATCCTTTGAGTGTTTTAATGGAACATGGTATAACATTCATATTGCCCTCTGACAGAAATCAAACTAAAAAAAAAATTATTTTGATTCAACCATCTCTTTTTCAACTTATCTACTTTCATCGTTAATCATATATTTTAAATACCAAGAAATCACATAACATAATACCCCATTTTATCTCTTTTTAAAAATGCAAGACAAGAATAGTAACCAATCTAAGAAATTAAAATAATTAACTAATCTTATTATTCTTAATCATAACATAATCATAATCAATGACTTCTTATATAGCTAGAACGACCCTCACAAATTGCGGATACTAATTTGTTAAGAATCAATCGGATTGAAGCTATAACGTCATCGTTGATTGGAATCGAAATATCTGCAAGATACGGGTCACAATTTGTATCGATTAAACAAATTGTTAGAATTCCCAAAATGACACATTCTCGAAGAGCTGTATATTCTTTTTGCTGATCAACGATAATTACAATATTGGACAACCCAGTCAGATATTTGATCCCACCCAGATATGTTTGCAAAGTCGATAATTTTCTCTTCAACATTGCTGCATCTCTTTTAGGGAGACGGTTGAGTTTCCCCATCTTTTGTTCTCCTCTTAAGTCTCTGAACTTATGAAGTCTTGTTTCTGTAGTGGACCAATTCGTTAACATATCACCGAGCCATTTTTTATTAACATAATGACATCGAGCCCTTATTGCAGCTGAGACTACTAAATCCGCTGCTTTATTTTTGGTACCAACCATTAAAAAGGTTTTCCTCGACTTGCTGCATCAAAAACTAAATCACAGGCTTCTGATAAAAAACGAGCAGTTCTAGTAAGATTTGTAATATAAATACCTTTACGCTTTGCAGAAATGTAAGGGGCCATTCTAGGATTCTATTTCTTAGTACTATGATCAAAATGAACTCCCGACTCCATCATCTCTTCCAAATGGATGTTCCAATACCTTCTTGTCATTTTTCCCGCGCTTTCTCTTTTTTTTTTTAGAAATCACTAATTGTTCCTACGGAACCTTATAACGAGGTTGACCATTGATACATAGTCCGAACCATTAATTTTTTTTTATTACTTACTTCATTTTTTTACTTAACAAAACTAGAAAGGAAAAAGAAAAAATCTCTGCTTAGGAATTATGAAATCGCGTAAATGAATTTTCTAATGTCTCATGGAAATTCTTTGGGCTACAAGAACAAAAAAATTCTCGATGGTGTAACAAAATATCTCTCATTTCCAACTTGAATACATTTTTCTTTTTTATTTCAAAATGAATATTTTTGTCTTGCCTTGAACGGTGCACTAATTTTTTAAATCCGGTACCGATAGGGATAATTCCCCCCAGAACTACATTTTCTTTCAGACCCTTCAACCAATCAATACGTCCCCGTAGAGCAGCTTTTGCTAAAACTCTAGCAGTTTCTTGAAAACTTGCTTCAGATATGAAGCTTTGAGTATTCAGAGACGCCCTCGTTATTCCTAATAAAATTGCCCGATAACAGATCGCTTCGTCTAAAGCACGCCCTGCTCGTTCTGCTCGCGGCAATCCGATTAATTCTCCAGGCGAAAAAACATTAGACATTCCGTCTTCTGAAACCAACACTTTTGATGTTACTTGTCGTACAATAATCTCTAGATGTCTATTATGAATCTGCACCCCTTGAGAACGATAAACCTTTTGGATCTTATTAACCAAAGAGATATGGCTTTGGGCTATAGTTAGCTCAGCTCCAATTAAGAATCCCCAAGGAATTCCAAGAATTCTTGGTATACGTTCGTTCCAACCTTCGACTCTCCTTTCAAGGTTCATCGATATTGAACCAATCGAACGCACTTCTAAGATTTGCTCCACTTTTGGGAGTCCCTGCGTTATGTCACCAGATCGGGATTTTTCATATATAAATGTAACTAATGTATCTCCTTCAGAAAGGGTTTCTCCGTAATGTCCGTGAACAGTCGCTCCTGGAGTAGCCAAATACGGCTTAGCTGATCTTATAACTAAGGAATCACCATGAACAATTAAAATTTGACCAGATTTTTTTATATGTGTCCCATATTTAACTAGACATAGATTTTCACAAATAAATTGTCCAATGCTAATTATTGTGGATGTTTCTTCACAATAATTGTGATGTAAAAAGCACCAATTCAAATGGGATGGATTCAAAATGATGGTATTGCATGGGTTGGGATTATAAATCCTTCTATTTTCATCTATTAAACAGTATTTAAGTACTTCAAGTACTTGGAAAGTCGCTTTCAAATTATCAAGTATCCAATATTTGTTTACCAAGATCTGATTATGAGTTATTAAATAGTAAGCTGAATAAAAGTTCACTATTTTAGATACAATAGTACCTAGGGGACCTAACAAATCCCTAATTAGAATTATGGGATTAAATTCTTTTGCCGTGATGTTATATTTCGAACCATTGAATGGACATGGACCAACTCGAGAACAATTGAATGATGACAAAATTATCAAAGCCTTATTTTGATTCAACAATGTACCAATAGTTGCTTGATGCTGAGTAACTACTGAAATCTTCACTTTCGAAAAAAAAGGGTTGATATTGGTGCAATCTAATCCATTATCGGGGATCAATCCCGAACCCGCCGTATCATACCTTTTTTCGGCATATGAAAGACTAGACTTTACTAACTCAATTTTTATGAAATTTTGAATCAGATCATTTGCCCTTACCTCAACAAGAGAAGCATGAACTTCTTCTATAGAACCATTTTTTTCTTGGTCCCAATTCAATACTAAGCAAGTCCGAACTAATTG